TAATCAGTTATTTCTTTCATCGCCCCAAACATGCCAATATTGGCACTAATGGTACGTAAATGTAACTCCTTGTTCATGTTCAAACAACTATTCAGAGTTCCGAGCGCTCCTTGTAAAGCTTGTTGGAAAACCCGTTGTCGGACTTGATTAATTGCTCTTTGTTGTTCAAAATGAATGGTTTCATTTTTGTAATTTTCTAATTGGTCCAAAGTCTTAGAAGTTGAATTAATCAAATTGAATTTTTCTCGTTCTATCTCAGAGTATCCGTTCACTCGAAACTGATCTGCTTCTATTTCGACTTTCCGTAACCGGGCCCGGGCTTTTTCCAGCCGTTCAACGGCCCCACTCTGCAGTTCTTCTGAATTTCGAATACTATTCAAGATCCTCAGTTTGCGATTATCTAATAAATCACTTAATGAAAGTAGATTATCTTTCCATTCATCTCAAAACTTCCATGATCCCTTCCCGAACCAAACATGAAATTTTCGATTCATTTGGCTCTCACGCTCAATTACGTCAACTACTTATGTATGGGGGGGGTTCCCATATCTTTTTTTAATGTAATGAGCCTATCCTCTCTCTCTTCTCTATTCATATTCCAAAATGAATCTTGCGGCTGATCCCTAATCCAAGACCGGAATATTCGGAGGACTCTTCTGACCAAATCAAAATAGATAATTGTCAGCAAAGTTGTTTCTTTTTTTCTTCAAATCCAAAGAATTCTTCTTACTTTATACATAGGTCATCGATTCAGCATAAAAAGGGGTTGTTTGAAATACCTATTTTTCCAATATTTTCCAATCAAATTTCCAATACCACTAAAAGGCTCAAATCTTTTTATCAACATGAGTGTTTTATATCGAAAAAAAAAATTCCAATTATTATTAATTATTTAATTATTCCTTTTGAAAATATTTCTATTCTATAGTAAAACATAGTAGTAGAAAGAGTACCGTGCTTTGTCTGGACTTCAATTCAAACTTTAGCTTTAACCATGTTAATGGTCCCACATTATTGGTTTGATTCATAGAGAATCAAAATAGATTTACCAACAAATCACGAAATGCTATGGTTCTTAAATATGATTTGAAATTGATTCAGAAGTAATTCGCGGAATCATGCACCCTTTTCCCTTTGGTCCTTAGTTATAACGAAAAAAAAGTGCAGCTGGTTGGGTCCAGCCTATTCTTGAAATAAACAACTCGCACACACTCCCTTTCCAAAAAAGATCAATACACCAAGCACTACACTTAGATTTATTGGATTTGTTGCTAAAATATCGGTATTAAACCCGAAACTCCCGGCGAATGGCCAGTGAACCAAAGAAACGAAAGAATCGGTTACATTTTTCATATGATCTCCTCTTTTAGATAGACTAAAAAAAATTAGTAATTTACCTATTTCGACACAGAGTCAAAAATTCGATTTTGAAATCCTTTCTTTGAATTGGCAATTGGGGATTCCCGCTAAGAAGGATACTATTTAGTATTAGGGACCGGGACTTCTGTCAATTGCAAAACCCCTCGTTTGTTGCAACATCTCTTAAAAAGAGGGTTTTCCTTACTTTAGACTAAGAAAGGGAAAGAAAAAAGCGAATTTTTATGCTTATTTTAATTCCTCATCCTCAAATAAGTCCTTCCAATTGTAGGAGTTAAATCTTGATAGAATTCGAAAAAGCCCGAAGCACAGATATAATCAATAAGAGAAAAAAAAAAAATAAGTCAATTTCCTTTCCTATTTATAGGATTAAACAAAAGGATTAGCAAATAAAAGCGCTAATGCTACAACCAGTCCATAAATTGTTAAAGCTTCCATAAAAGCCAGACTAAGCAATAAAGTACCTCGTATTTTTCCCTCCGCCTCGGGTTGTCTCGCAATCCCCTCTACTGCTTGGCCCGCAGCAGTACCTTGACCAACTCCAGGTCCAATAGAAGCAAGCCCAACAGCCAACCCAGCGGCAATAACGGAAGCGGCAGAAATCAGTGGATTCATGATAAGTTCCTCGCACTAAAATGAAAATAAAGAAAAACAAAAACTAAAGAAATCGTTAATGATACAATCGTCCAATGAATTATGACTTAATTATTCCGTCACTGGGATTCACCCAGCCGAAGTAACTAAGAACTCCGAATTGGAGTAATAATAATATTATTATTGAACCATCAAAACTATTTCGATATCTCTTTTTTAGTTCCGATCCACGGGCACAACACAGGATTTTTATGAATCCATCCGACTTTTGTTCTTCCATTTCTTTTTTCGGGACCTTTTTTTGAATTCTTCGTTCGTTTTCTTTACTTTATTTCATCTCTTTATTTTTATTGATTCAATTCCCAGTCAAAGCAAAGACGAAATCGAATAATTTCTATTGGACTCCCTATCGAAATTCACAATAGTCGCAAGAGTAGGGTGGATTAGATGTATCTTTAGTTCATATATAACTAGCAATATCTAATATCCCATATACATGTCTTTCTTCCAGAACGTAAACCAACTATTCATATCTTAGATTCAAAGTATTCGTATCTTAAAGTCAATCGTATTCTAGAACCCCTTTTCAAAAAACCCACAAGAGTTGGCATTTGATTCCATATACCTAATTATGTCCCCCTCGCCTAATCACCCCATTTTTTATGAATCTCTTTTTTTAGGAATTTTTTTCTATTCCTTTTATTTATCATTATCCAACATGGCTACACTCGAAATAGACGAGTTCATTGGGGCGAATCATTGCATAGAACTCAATATCAGTATTTGATTGAGGTACGGTCATGCAATTTATTATTTATTATATTAATATTTTCTTTTGGTCAATCGTTGAATTGAAGAATTGACTAAAATCAACTAAAAAGGGAATCCTTTTAGCTAAAAAGGGAATCATTTTAGAAAGCATCTTTCTTTTCTTTTTTTTAATCACCCGCCTGTGATACTCTAAGAATTTTGATTCAAATTATCACTCTTGGTATTTGCTATTGGAATTGAATGAACAAATAATGAACAAAACAATATAAAGAAAATATTAATTGGCGGGGGGGGGATGATATAATAAGGCCAAAGAGGAATTTTAGGAAAAAGATCCTTTTGATCTCTTTCCTACAATTCCCCAATTTCATAATTTTTTTTTATACGACTCTTGGTCGTATATTCTGTATTTGTAAGATTTATGGTTGGATATGTATGTTTCCTAAGTCGATTATCTTGAATTACGCATACATTGCCTTGTTCTAAGATACAAAAAAAGACAATTTCGAAAACGAGTCAATGATGTCCCTCCATAGATTCGCCTATATAAGCCGCAGCTAAAGTTGCAAAAATAAGAGCTTGAATACCGCTTGTAAATAATCCAAGGAACATGACAGGTATAGGAACCACTAAAGGGACTAAAGAAACAAGAACAACAACTACTAATTCATCGGCTAATATATTGCCGAAAAGTCGAAAACTAAGTGATAAGGGTTTTGTGAAATCTTCTAAAATATTAATGGGTAACAGAATTGGAGTCGGTTGAATGTATTTACTGAAATAACCTAATCCCTTTTTGGAAAGACCCGCATAGAAGTATGCTACTGACGTGAGCAAAGCTAAAGCAACGGTAGTATTTATATCATTCGTAGGTGCGGCTAACTCCCCATGAGGTAACTCTATGATTTTCCAAGGTAAAAGAGCACCAGACCAATTCGAAACAAAAATAAAAAGAAACAGAGTTCCAATAAAGGGAACCCATGGGCCGTATTCTTCTCCAATCTGAGTTTTGCTCACGTCTCGAATGAATTCAAGGACATATTCGAAGAAATTTTGACTGGCAGTCGGAACGGTTTGTGGGTTCCGAACGGCTATAAAGGCTGAACCTAATAAGATAGCAATTACAACCCAAGAAGTAATAAGTACTTGGGCATGGACTTGGAACCCGCCTATTTGCCAATAGAAATGTTGGCCTACTTCCACACCGGATATATCGTATAACCCCTTTAGTGTGTTGATGGAACATGATAGAACATTCATATTGCCCTCTGACCGAAATAGAAATTTAAAAGGAATTATTTTGATTCAACCATCTTCTTTTCGACTTGTCTACTTGAATTGTAGATTTTGAATATCTGCTAATTACATAATGTCCACCTGTTTTTGTCTCTTTTTTTTTTGTGCGATTCAGGAATAGTACCCCAGCCATAAATCCATGGAGTTACCAAAAAAATTGATTTATCTTATTATTAATCAACGATTTCGTATATAGCTAGAGCGACCCTCGCAAATTGCGAATACTAATTTGTTAAGAATTAATCGGATTGAAGCTATAGCGTCATCGTTTGCTGGAATCGAAATATCTGCGAGATCGGGGTCACAATTTGTATCGATTAAACAAATTGTTGGAATTCCCAAAGTGATACATTCTCGAAGAGCCGTATATTCTTCGTGCTGATCGACGATGATTACAATATCGGGTACCCTCGTAATATATTTAATCCCGCCCAGATACGTTTGCAGGCGTGATAATTGTCTCTTCAAAATAGCGGCATCCCTTTTGGGAAGACTGTCGAGTCTCCCCTTTTTTTGTTCCGTTTTCAAATCCCTGAACTTGTGAAGTCTTGTTTCTGTAGTGGACCAATTCGTTAACATACCACCGAGCCATTTTTTATTAACATAATGACACCGAGCCCTTATTGCAGCTCGCGCGACTGAATCAGCTGCTTTATTTTTAGTACCAACAATTAAGAATTGTTTTCCCCTACTTGCTGCATCAAAAACTAAATCACAAGCTTCTGATAAAAAACGAGCAGTTCGAGTCAGATTTGTAATATGAATACCTTTGTGTTTTGCAGATATATAAGGTGCCATTCTAGGATTCCATTTACGAGTACCATGACCAAAATGGATTCCTGCTTCCATCATCTCTTCCAAATGGATGTCCCAATATCTTCTTGCCATTTCTCCCCCACTTCCTCTTAAAAAAAAAAAAAGAGACGAGGCGCCCTGAAATAAAGAATTGTTCCGAGGGAACCTTCTCTTCTACCAGAGATTGACCATTGATAATTGATACACGATCCAGGCCATTCATTACTTTCTATTCATTATTATCTTTTTTTCTTACCATTAAGAAATCAAATGATCACAAATAGTTAAACGAATCCGCTCCTAGGACTCATTAAACCCTCTAAGCAATTGCTCTGATGTATCATGGAAAGTCGTTGAAATGCAAGAGTCAAATAATTCTCTGTGGTGTAAGAAAATATCTCTCATTTCCCCCCCGAATAAATTCCTTTTTTGTCTTTCCAAAAGAATGGTGTTATGCTGCCTTGAACAGTGCACTAATCCTTTGAATCCGGTACCAACGGGTATTATCCCCCCCAGAACAACGTTTTCCTTCAAGCCTTTCAACCAATCGATACGACCTCGGAGAGCTGCTTTTGCTAAAACTCGCGTGGTTTCTTGAAAACTTGCTTCGGATATAAAACTTTGAGTATTCAGAGATGCTCTCGTTATTCCCAATAAGATAGCTCGATAACAGATCACTTCTTCCAAAGCGCGCCCCGTTCGTTCCGCTCGTAACAATCCAATCAGTTCGCCGGGTAAAAAAATATTAGACATTCCATCTTCTGAAACCAAGACTTTTGATGTTATTTGACGTACAATAATTTCTAGATGCCTATTATGGATCTGCACCCCCTGCGATCGATAAACCTTTTGGATCTTATTAACCAAAGAGATACGACTTTGCACTATAGTTAGCTCAGCACCAATCAAGAATCCCCAGGGAATCCCAAGAATTCTTGTTATACGCGCGTTCCAACCCTCAACTCTCTTTTCTAGGTTCATCGATATTGAATCAAGCGAACGCACTTCTAACACTTGTTCTACTTTTGGAAGACCCTGCGTTATATCACCAGATCTCGATTTTTCATATATAAATGTAACTAATGTATCCCCTTCGTAAAGGATTTCTCCATAATGCCCATGAACAGTTGCTCCAGGAGTAGCCAAATAAGGCTTAGCTGATCGTATTACTACAGAGTTGACTTGAACAATTAAAACTTGACCAGATTTTAGGTGTGGTCCGTTTTTGGTTATACATACATTTTCACAAAGAAACTGCCCAAGACTAATTCTCGGGGACATTTCCTTACAATAATTATGATGGAGAAAATGCCAATTCAAATTAAATGGATTCAAAATGATCTTACTGTCTGTATCAGGATTTGAAATTTCCCCGTTCTCATCCATTAAATAATATTTAAGTATTTGACAAGGCTGTTTTAAATTGTCAAGTTTCAAATATTTAGTTACCGAGAGATGATTATGAGTTATTAAATAGTAAAATGAATAAAAATTCGCAATTTGAAGGACTGTTCCTAAAGGTCCCAACGAATTCCTAATTGGGGTTAGAGAATCTTTTTGAGTTGGAATTGATTGTTTTATCACATTGTGATATTTTACATCGTTCACTGGACCCATTCGAAAATAATTAGATGATGACAAAATTCTCAAAGATTGGCATTCCTTATTTCTATTCAACAACGTACGAATAGTTCCTTGATTTTGGCTAAGTGATTGTTCAACCCCCTCCTTGCCAAAAACGGAATAAAACGGATTGCTATTGGTGCGAACGGAACCATTATCAGAGATCAATCCTGAACCTGAAGGATGATTCCTTTTTCTGATATATGAAATTTGGGATTTCACTAAGTTGATTCTTAAGAAATCGCGAATCAGACCATTTGTACGTACTTCAACAAAGGAAGCACAAACCTCTTCGACGGAAGAACTTTTTTTGTCTTGGTCCCAATTCAACACAAAACACGTCCGAACTAATTGAATACTTGTATCAGGAATTCCCCGAGCAGCTTTGCCCTTCCCATAAAGGACATAATTGACAACTCGAAATTTCATATTATCCTTTTCCCGCAGCGGATCCTGGGGGAAGAGTGTTGCTAAATTTATACCGTCCGCTATTTCATATGTGACTACGGGTCGAACCAAAACAAAATACTTTTTCTTGATAGGTGTGATCCGTTGAACATAGATCCATTTTTTCAATTTTTTTGATTCCTTAGTGGATTCCTTAAGTTTTTTTTTTTCACTTTCTGGCGGTATCAAGATGCCACTGTGTCGGGATATCTTATCTATCTCTCCGGGAAAATGGATATCTCCCGAAAATATTTTGAGTTCAATCCCCCCTTTTTTTCTCTCCATTCGCACCAATCCGCCCACTCGGCTTCTTATATTTAAAGTGATTCGTGTATCTACTCCAATGATACTATTATTCCGTACCATTAGGTAAGAAGATTCGGGAAAAATATGCACTTCCTCGGGAATGAAAAAAAGGCGATCTATTTGCATTTGGTATTTTGGCTTAATTTTTTTGAGTCCTCGATACTCAATCAAGTCCTCTTTTTTGACGATTGAATGCGCCCCCAGAGTCCCATATTTAGTAATTCCGGAACTCTTTCTTCTGTATCGAGGATCGTCGAAATAAGCAAGAATACTATTTCTACGGAAAATACC